GACCCCCCCTAATATGTAAAACAATGGATGTTGTATCTCAACAAATTAGTGTTATAAGACATCTATGTATAATATTACATATTATGTATTTACCCATATATACAATATCTGTGTGGTGAGTAGTACATCATATGTATTATCAACATAAGTGAATTTAAGCCCTCATACATCAGCATAAACCCAAGATTTACATAAAGCTAAACACGTGATAATAACCAATTAGGTTGTTTTAACCTAGGTAATTGCTACATTAACAAAACTCCAACTAACACGGGCTCCGTCTTTACCCACCAACTTTCAGCATCAGTCCTACTTAATGTAGTAAGAACCGACCAACGATTTATCAGTAGGCATACTCTTATTGATGGTCAGGGGCAGATATCGTATTAGGTAACATCTCGTGAATTATTCCTGGCATTTGGTTCCTAAGTCAAGGGCTATCCTTAAGAAACCAGCCCCTGAAAGCCGAATGTAAAGCATCTGGTTAATGGTGTCAATCTTATTGCCCGTTACCCACCAAGCCGGGCGTTCTCTTATATGCATAGGGTTCTCCTTTTTTTTTTTTCCTTTCAGCTTGCATATACAAGTGCAAGCAAAGAAATCTAACAAGGTCGAACTGGATCTTGAATTCCAGAGAACCCATGTATCATGGTGAAATGATATTCTATAAAGAATCACATATTTGGATATCAAGTGCATAAAGTCTAATATTCACTTCACAAATACCTGTATTATCCTCCCGGCTTCCGCGCGGTAAACCCCCCTACCCCCCTACACCGAAAGATCCTTATGTTCCTGTTAAACCCCTAAACCAGGAGGTATCAAATCAGCATTAATATTTTTATATACATTAATAAACTTAATGCACTTTATAACATCAAGCACAAACACTCAACAGGCCAGCTCATAGGTAAAGTATACGTTAATTTAGAGATACCTTATAATGCCTGTGCCGATGGTTACCGAAGAAAACCCCTCCCCCAAACACCATGGCCCACAGCTGGCGTAGCTTAATTAAAGCATAACACTGAAGCTGTTAAGATGGACCCTAAAAAGTCCCGCAGGCACAAAGGCTTGGTCCTGACTTTACTATCAGCTTTAACTGAACTTACACATGCAAGTCTCCGCACTCCTGTGAGGATGCCCTTAATCCCCTGCCCGGGGACGAGGAGCCGGCATCAGGCGCGCCCAGGCAGCCCAAGACGCCTTGCTAAGCCACACCCCCAAGGAAACTCAGCAGTGATAGATATTAAGCCATAAGCGAAAGCTTGACTTAGTTAAGGTTAAGAGGGCCGGTAAAACTCGTGCCAGCCACCGCGGTTATACGAGAGGCCCTAGTTGATAAATACCGGCGTAAAGAGTGGTTACGAAAAAATGTTTAATAAAGCCGAACACCCCCTCAGCCGTCATACGCACCTGGAGGCACGAAGACCTACTGCGAAAGCAGCTTTAATTATACCCGAATCCACGACAGCTACGACACAAACTGGGATTAGATACCCCACTATGCCTAGCCGTAAACTTTGATAGAAAAATACAACTGATATCCGCCAGGGAACTACAAGCGCCAGCTTAAAACCCAAAGGACTTGGCGGTGCCTCAGACCCACCTAGAGGAGCCTGTTCTAGAACCGATAACCCCCGTTCAACCTCACCACCTCTTGTTTTCCCCGCCTATATACCACCGTCGTCAGCTTACCCTGTGAAGGCCCTATAGTAAGCAAAATGGGCAAAACCCAAAACGTCAGGTCGAGGTGTAGCGCATGGGGTGGGAAGAAATGGGCTACATTCTCTAAATTAGAGCACTACGAACCACGTTGTGAAACCAACGTCCGAAGGTGGATTTAGCAGTAAATAGAAAACAGAGAGTTCTCTTGAAACTGGCTCTGAGGCGCGCACACACCGCCCGTCACTCTCCCCAAGTTTAATTTATCCTTCTAACTAAGAAGTTAACCAAACAAAGGGGAGGCAAGTCGTAACATGGTAAGTGTACCGGAAGGTGCGCTTGGAATAACCAGAGTGTAGCTAAAATAGGAAAGCACCTCCCTTACACCGAGAAGACATCCGTGCAAATCGGGTCACCCTGAGCTGACTAGCTAGCCAACACATTTGGTCTAACACCACAACATAAATAACCCCACAAAACTTAAAATTAAGTCAACAAACCATTTTTCCACCTTAGTACGGGCGACAGAAAAGGAGATAATTGAGCAACAGAAAAAGTACCGCAAGGGAAAGCTGAAAGAGAAATGAAACAACCCATTTAAGCCTAGAAAAGCAGAGATTAAATCTCGTACCTTTTGCATCATGATTTAGCCAGCAAACCAGAGCAAAGAGAACTTTAGTTCAGGCCCCCGAAACTAGACGAGCTACTCCGGGACAGCCTATTATAGGGCCAACCCGTCTCTGTGGCAAAAGAGTGGGACGAGCCCCGAGTAGAGGTGATAAACCTATCGAGCCTAGTTATAGCTGGTTGCTTAGGAAATGAATAGAAGTTCAGCCCCCTGGCTTTCTTAAGACCCCAAGGTAAAACTAACCTTGTCCCAAAGAAACCAAGAGAGTTAATCAAAGGAGGTACAGCTCCTTTGAACAAGGACACAACCTTTACAGGCGGCTAAGGATCATAATTAATAAGGTAACCTGTTACAGTGGGCCTAAGAGCAGCCACCTGCACAGAAAGCGTTAAAGCTCAGACAGATATAAACCTCTTATCCTGATAAGAAATCCCACCCCCCTAACCGTACTAAGCCGCTCCATGCCACCATGGAAGAGATTATGCTAGAATGAGTAATAAGAGAGAATAACTCTCTCCCAGCACATGTGTAAGTCGGACCGGACCCACCACCGACAAATAACGAACCCAAGCCAAGAGGGAACTGTAGGCCAGAGTAAACACCAAGAAAAACCTACAAAACAAATCGTTAACCCCACACAGGAGTGCCCACAGGGAAAGACCCAAAGGAAGAGAAGGAACTCGGCAAACACAAGCCTCGCCTGTTTACCAAAAACATCGCCTCTTGCAAATCAAAGCATAAGAGGTCCCGCCTGCCCTGTGACTATGGGTTTAACGGCCGCGGTATTTTGACCGTGCGAAGGTAGCGCAATCACTTGTCTTTTAAATGAAGACCTGTATGAATGGCATCACGAGGGCTTAGCTGTCTCCTCTCCCAAGTCAATGAAATTGATCTGTCCGTGCAGAAGCGGGCATAAGTACATAAGACGAGAAGACCCTATGGAGCTTTAGACACCAGGCAGATCACGTCAAGTAACCTTAAATTAATAAGTGGAAACGCAGTGACCCCTAGCCCATATGTCTTTGGTTGGGGCGACCGCGGGGGAAAATAAAGCCCCCATGTGGACTGGGGGCACTGCCCCCACAGCCGAGAGCTACAGCTCTAAGCACCAGAATTTCTGACCAAAAATGATCCGGCGAACGCCGATCAACGGACCGAGTTACCCTAGGGATAACAGCGCAATCCTCTCCCAGAGTCCCTATCGACGAGGGGGTTTACGACCTCGATGTTGGATCAGGACATCCTAATGGTGCAGCCGCTATTAAGGGTTCGTTTGTTCAACGATTAAAGTCCTACGTGATCTGAGTTCAGACCGGAGTAATCCAGGTCAGTTTCTATCTATGAAGTGATGTTTCCTAGTACGAAAGGACCGGAAAGAAGGGGCCCATGCTTAAGGCACGCCCCACCCCCACCTGATGAAGGCAACTAAAGCAGACAAGGGGGCACACCAAAATTGCCAAAAAGAACGGCGCGCTAAAGTGGCAGAGCCCGGTAATTGCGAAAGGCCTAAGCCCTTTTTCTCAGAGGTTCAAACCCTCTCCTTAGCTATGATCACCACCCTAATTACCCACGTTATTAATCCACTTGCATACATCGTACCCATTCTATTAGCAGTTGCCTTCCTAACCCTACTAGAACGAAAAGTCCTTGGGTACATGCAACTTCGGAAAGGACCTAACATCGTAGGCCCATATGGATTACTTCAACCTATCGCGGACGGCCTAAAACTCTTTATTAAAGAACCGGTTCGACCCTCCACCTCCTCCCCATTCCTCTTTCTCGCTACACCTATACTTGCTCTCACACTTGCACTTACCCTATGAGCCCCCATACCCATCCCCTACCCTGTTACAGACCTAAACCTAGGAGTACTGTTTGTCCTAGCACTTTCTAGCCTTGCCGTATATTCTATTTTAGGCTCTGGATGAGCTTCAAACTCCAAATATGCCTTAATTGGAGCCCTCCGAGCAGTAGCGCAAACCATCTCTTACGAAGTAAGCTTAGGCCTAATCTTACTTAGCGTAATTATCTTCACAGGTGGATTTACACTCCAAACCTTTAACGTAGCTCAAGAAAGCATCTGACTACTCGTACCAGCCTGACCCCTTGCCGCCATATGATACATTTCTACCTTAGCTGAAACAAACCGTGCACCTTTTGACCTCACAGAGGGGGAGTCAGAACTAGTCTCAGGGTTCAACGTAGAATACGCTGGAGGACCATTCGCCCTCTTCTTCCTGGCTGAATACGCTAATATTCTTTTAATAAATACCCTTTCAACCATTCTATTTCTAGGAGCATCCCACATCCCCACTTTCCCTGAACTAACAGCCATAAACCTGATAACTAAAGCCGCCCTTCTCTCCGTCGTATTTTTATGAGTACGAGCTTCCTACCCCCGATTTCGATATGACCAACTTATGCATCTAGTTTGAAAAAGCTTCCTTCCATTAACCCTAGCACTTATCCTATGACACCTCGCGCTTCCTATTGCACTAGCCGGCCTCCCTCCCCAACTCTAATTCCAAGGAATTGTGCCTGAATGCTTAAGGACCACCTTGATAGCGTGGCTAATAGGGGTTCAAGTCCCCTCAATTCTAGAGAGAAGGGATTCGAACCCATCCTCAAGAGATCAAAACTCTTGGTGCTTCCACTACACCACTTTCTAGTAAGGTCAGCTAATTAAGCTTTCGGGCCCATACCCCAAATATGTTGGTTAAAATCCTTCCCTTACTAATGAACCCCTACGTACTTACCATCTTACTTTCTAGCCTAGGTTTAGGCACAGTCCTAACCTTCGCCAGCTCACATTGGCTTCTCGCATGAATAGGCCTAGAAATCAATACACTCGCTATTATCCCCATCATGGCAAAACAACATCACCCCCGAGCAATTGAAGCTACTACCAAATATTTTTTAACACAAGCTACCGCCGCAGCAATGATTCTGTTTGCTAGCACTACCAATGCCTGATTAGTAGGAGAATGAGAAATTCACCAGCTATCCCACCCCCTAGCGACTACAACAGCAATACTGGCCCTTGCACTTAAACTTGGGCTAGCGCCCGTTCACTTCTGACTTCCAGAGGTTCTTCAAGGACTTGAACTTACTACAGGACTAATCCTGTCCACATGACAAAAACTAGCACCTTTCGCACTTATAATTCAGGTAGCCCCCGCCATTGACTCTTCCTTACTTGTTGCATTGGGCCTTATATCGATACTCGTCGGAGGATGAGGAGGACTTAACCAAACCCAACTACGTAAAATTTTAGCATATTCTTCAATTGCCCACCTAGGGTGGATAGTGCTGATTTTACAATTCGCACCTTCCCTGACACTCCTCAGCCTTTTCCTATATATTATCATAACATCTTCAGCATTCCTCGCACTGAAAACCAACAACTCTTTAACTATTAATACCCTAGCAACTTCATGAACTAAGTCCCCGGCTCTCGCCCCACTAACCGCTCTAGTGCTACTGTCCCTAGGGGGCCTACCCCCTCTCTCGGGATTTATACCTAAATGACTTATTTTACAAGAACTTACAAAGCAAGAACTTCCACTACCTGCCACACTAGCTGCTATAATAGCCCTCCTTAGTCTCTACTTTTATTTACGCCTCTGTTACGCTATAGCCCTAACTATTTATCCCAACACCTTAACTGCTGCGGCCACATGACGCCTTGACTTTACTATCATTACCCTGCCCCTTTCAATTGTTACTATTCTAGCCCTAGCCCTACTCCCCCTCACTCCAGCTGTAACTGCAATGTTAACCTTGTAAAGGGCTTAGGATAGCATTAAGACCAAGAGCCTTCAAAGCTCTAAGCGGGAGTGAAAATCTCCCAGCCCTTGTTAAAACTTGCAGGACTTTATCCCACATCTTCTGAATGCAACCCAGACACTTTAATTAAGCTAAAGCCTTTCTAGGTGGGAAGGCCTCGATCCTACAAATTCTTAGTTAACAGCTAAGCGCTCTATCCAGCGAGCATCCATCTACTTTCCCCCGCCGTCCGGGGGGAGCGAGGCGGGGGAAAGCCCCGGCAGGCTATTAGCCTACTTCTTTAGATTTGCAATCTAACGTGTAATTCACTACAGAGCTTGGTAAGGAGAGGGTTCAAACCTCTGTTCATGGAGCTACAATCCACCGCTTAAACTCTCAGCCACCCTACCTGTGGCAATCACACGATGATTTTTCTCAACCAACCACAAAGACATTGGCACCCTTTATTTAGTATTTGGTGCCTGAGCCGGAATAGTCGGCACCGCCCTAAGCCTCTTGATTCGGGCAGAGTTAAGCCAACCTGGAGCTCTTCTAGGGGATGACCAAATCTATAACGTAATCGTAACAGCCCATGCCTTCGTTATGATCTTCTTTATAGTCATACCAATTATGATCGGGGGCTTTGGAAACTGATTAATCCCTCTAATAATTGGAGCCCCAGACATAGCATTCCCTCGAATAAATAACATAAGCTTCTGACTCCTCCCGCCCTCCTTTCTACTTCTCCTGGCTTCGTCCGGAGTTGAAGCCGGCGCCGGTACGGGGTGAACAGTTTACCCCCCTCTAGCTGGGAACCTCGCCCACGCAGGAGCTTCCGTTGATTTAACTATTTTTTCCCTACATTTAGCTGGCATTTCCTCAATTTTAGGAGCCATTAACTTTATTACAACTATTATTAACATGAAACCCCCAGCTATTTCTCAGTATCAAACCCCACTTTTTGTTTGAGCTGTATTAGTTACTGCTGTCCTTTTATTACTTTCCCTCCCCGTTCTAGCAGCAGGGATTACTATGTTACTCACCGACCGAAATTTAAATACCACTTTCTTTGACCCGGCAGGCGGAGGAGACCCAATTTTATACCAGCACCTCTTTTGATTCTTTGGCCACCCAGAGGTCTATATTCTTATTCTCCCAGGCTTCGGTATGATTTCCCACATCGTTGCATACTATTCCGGTAAAAAAGAGCCCTTCGGGTATATAGGAATAGTCTGAGCTATAATAGCCATCGGACTCCTAGGATTCATCGTTTGAGCCCACCATATGTTTACTGTCGGGATGGATGTAGACACTCGTGCCTACTTTACATCTGCTACCATGATCATCGCCATCCCCACCGGAGTAAAAGTATTTAGCTGACTAGCTACACTACACGGAGGCTCAATTAAATGAGAAACACCGCTTCTTTGAGCCCTGGGGTTTATTTTCCTATTTACGGTCGGGGGACTCACAGGCATTGTCCTTGCTAATTCCTCATTAGACATTGTTCTCCACGACACTTATTATGTGGTCGCCCACTTTCACTACGTATTATCTATGGGAGCTGTCTTTGCCATCATAGGTGCTTTCGTACACTGATTCCCACTATTCACTGGGTATACCCTCCACAGCACATGAACTAAAATCCACTTTGGAATTATATTTATCGGTGTAAATTTAACCTTTTTCCCACAGCATTTCCTAGGCCTCGCAGGAATACCCCGACGATACTCTGATTACCCAGACGCCTATACACTATGAAATACTGTGTCCTCAATCGGGTCTCTTATCTCCTTAGTGGCTGTAATTATGTTCCTGTTTATTCTTTGAGAGGCTTTTGCCGCCAAACGAGAAGTAGCGTCAATCGAAATAACTTCAACAAATGTAGAGTGACTGCATGGATGCCCCCCACCCTACCACACATTTGAAGAACCCGCATTTGTTCAAGTACAGGCAAACTAACGAGAAAGGGAGGAATTGAACCCCCATGTGCTGGTTTCAAGCCAACCGCATAACCACTCTGCCACTTTCTTCCATAAGACACTAGTAAAACTAGTCTATTACATTGCCTTGTCAAGGCAAAATTGTGGGTTAAAACCCCGCGTGTCTTAAGCACTTAGCTATAATGGCACATCCCTCACAACTAGGATTCCAAGACGCGGCCTCCCCTGTAATAGAAGAACTTCTTCATTTCCACGACCACGCTCTTATGATTGTTCTTCTTATCGGCACATTAGTGGTTTACATCATCGTAGCGATAGTCTCCACCAAACTCGCTAACAAGTATATCCTTGATTCTCAAGAAATTGAGATTGTTTGAACCGTCCTCCCAGCAGTCATCCTTATTCTTATCGCTCTCCCCTCCCTCCGGATCCTGTACCTTATAGACGAAATTAATGACCCGCATCTTACTATTAAAGCAATGGGCCATCAATGATATTGAAGCTATGAATACACCGACTACGAAGACTTAGGCTTTGACTCATATATAGTCCCCACCCAAGATTTAGTACCCGGACAATTTCGCCTCCTAGAAACAGACCACCGAATAGTTATCCCTGTAGAATCACCAATCCGAGTCCTCGTCTCGGCTGAAGACGTCCTTCACTCCTGAGCCGTCCCATCCCTTGGTGTTAAAATAGACGCAGTCCCAGGACGATTAAACCAAACAGCCTTTATTGCCTCTCGACCTGGAGTATTCTACGGACAATGTTCTGAAATCTGCGGAGCAAACCACAGCTTCATGCCAATCGTTGTTGAAGCAGTGCCACTCGAACACTTCGAGAAATGATCCACTGTAATACTTGAAGATGCCTCACTAAGAAGCTAAACCGGGAGTAGCGTTAGCCTTTTAAGCTAAAGATTGGTGGCCCCCAACCACCCCTAGTGACATGCCCCAACTCAACCCCGCCCCCTGATTTGCTATTTTAGTATTCTCATGACTGGTTTTCTTAACTATTATTCCCCCCAAAGTCCTCGGCCACACCTTTACAAATGAGCCCACTTCACAAAGTACTGAAAAAACTAAACCTGAACCCTGAAACTGACCATGACACTAAGCTTCTTCGACCAGTTTATGAGCCCCACATATCTAGGCATCCCACTTATTGCCGTAGCACTAACTATTCCCTGAATTCTCTTCCCCACCCCCTCCGCCCGTTGACTAAACAATCGTCTAATTACCCTACAAGGGTGGTTCATCAACCGATTTACTCAGCAACTTCTTTTGCCCCTCAACTTAGGGGGTCATAAATGAGCAGTTCTACTAACCTCCCTAATACTATTTCTTATTACCCTAAATATACTGGGCCTACTTCCATATACATTCACCCCCACTACACAACTCTCCCTAAATATAGGTCTTGCAGTACCACTATGACTTGCGACAGTAATTATTGGCATGCGGAACCAACCCACCGCTGCTCTCGGCCACCTCTTACCCGAGGGAACCCCCGTCCCTTTAATCCCGGTACTTATCATTATCGAGACAATTAGCCTTTTTATCCGCCCCCTTGCCCTTGGTGTACGACTTACAGCCAATCTCACAGCGGGTCACCTTCTTATTCAACTGATTGCCACAGCAGCCTTCGTCCTCTTACCCCTCATACCTACAGTAGCGATTTTAACCTCTATTGTCCTGTTCCTACTTACCCTTCTTGAAATTGCCGTTGCCATAATCCAAGCCTATGTCTTTGTTCTACTCCTAAGCCTCTATTTACAAGAAAACGTCTAATGGCACACCAAGCACACGCGTACCACATGGTTGACCCAAGCCCCTGACCTCTAACCGGCGCAATTGCCGCCCTTTTACTTACATCAGGCACTGCAGTCTGATTCCACTTTCACTCACTCACACTACTCGCCATGGGAAATATTCTATTACTTCTTACCATGTACCAATGATGACGCGATATTATCCGAGAAGGCACGTTCCAAGGACACCACACACCCCCAGTCCAAAAAGGACTACGATATGGCATAATTTTATTTATTACCTCCGAAGTATTCTTTTTCTTAGGCTTCTTCTGAGCCTTCTACCACTCTAGTTTAGCCCCTTCACCTGAGTTAGGTGGCTGCTGACCCCCCACAGGCATTATCACTCTTGACCCATTTGAAGTCCCACTTCTTAATACTGCAGTCCTTCTAGCATCCGGTGTTACCGTTACATGAGCCCACCATAGCATCATAGAAGGAGAGCGGAAACAAACCGTCCAAGCTCTTACTCTCACCATCTTATTGGGGTTCTATTTTACTTTCCTTCAAGGTATGGAGTATTACGAAGCCCCCTTTACAATTGCTGACGGCGTATATGGCTCTACCTTCTTTGTCGCCACAGGGTTCCACGGCCTACATGTAATCATTGGCTCTACCTTTCTGGCCATCTGCCTGCTACGACAAATTCAATACCATTTTACATCCGAACATCACTTCGGCTTTGAAGCTGCCGCCTGATATTGACACTTTGTAGACGTCGTATGACTGTTCCTGTACGTCTCTATTTACTGATGAGGCTCATAATCTTTCTAGTATTAATACGTATAAGTGACTTCCAATCACCCGGTCTTGGTTAAAATCCAAGGAAAGATAATGAACTTGATTACAACAATCCTTGCTATTACTATTACATTGTCCGCAGTACTAGCCACTATTTCTTTCTGATTACCACAAATTTCCCCCGACGCAGAAAAACTCTCCCCCTACGAATGTGGATTTGACCCCCTAGGATCCGCCCGCCTACCCTTTTCCCTACGCTTCTTTCTAATCGCCATCCTATTTCTCCTATTTGATCTAGAAATTGCCCTCCTCCTTCCATTACCCTGAGGGGACCAACTCACCACCCCAAACCTTACACTTGCCTGATCCACTGCCGTACTCGCCCTCCTTACTCTAGGCTTAATCTATGAGTGAACCCAGGGGGGCTTAGAATGAGCCGAATAGGCAGTTAGTCCAAAACAAGACCCTTGATTTCGGCTCAAAAGACCATGGTTTAAGTCCATGACCGCCTTATGACACCAGTACACTTCAGCTTTACCTCAGCCTTTATCCTAGGGCTCATAGGACTCGCATTTCACCGCACCCATCTTCTCTCAGCCCTTCTATGTTTAGAAGGTATAATATTATCTCTATTTATTGCCCTATCCCTCTGAGCCCTCCAAATAGAAGCAACTGGCTACTCAGTGGCTCCTATACTTCTACTAGCATTCTCAGCCTGTGAAGCCAGCGCAGGCCTAGCCCTGCTAGTAGCAACTGCCCGAACTCATGGCACGGACCGCCTCCAAAGCCTAAATCTCCTCCAATGTTAAAAATCCTAATCCCCACACTCATGCTTTTCCCAACGATTTGACTAAGCCCTGCAAAATGGCTATGAACTACATCAATCGCACAAAGTTTAATTATCGCCCTAGCAAGTTTATCTTGACTTAAGTGATCATCAGAAACCGGTTGGTCCTCCTCTAACCTTTATCTAGCAACCGACCCCTTGTCAACACCTTTACTAGTATTAACCTGCTGATTATTACCCCTTATAATCCTTGCTAGCCAAAACCACATCTCTCCTGAACCCCTAAACCGCCAGCGAACCTACATCTCTTTACTAGTTTCCCTTCAAACATTTCTAATCTTAGCATTCGGGGCCACAGAAATCATCATATTTTACATCATATTTGAGGCCACACTACTCCCTACCCTTATCATTATCACCCGATGGGGAAATCAAACAGAACGTCTTAACGCCGGCACCTACTTCTTATTCTATACCTTGGCAGGCTCCCTACCACTCCTCGTAGCCCTACTTATCCTACAAAACGACAGCGGGACCCTATCTATATTTACTCTCCAGTACACGAAACCTATACACCTATTAACCTGAGGGGATAAATTATGATGAGCTGCCTGTCTCTTAGCTTTTCTTGTAAAAATACCTCTGTACGGAGTACACCTCTGACTTCCAAAAGCGCACGTAGAAGCCCCAATCGCAGGGTCTATAATCCTCGCAGCTGTCCTCCTTAAACTAGGAGGATACGGCATGATACGTATAATAGTTATACTGGACCCACTAACCAAAGAATTGGCTTACCCATTTATTGTTTTGGCCCTCTGAGGCATTATCATGACAGGGTCTATTTGTCTACGTCAAACGGACCTAAAATCACTAATCGCATATTCTTCAGTAGGCCATATAGGACTAGTAGCAGGAGGTATTATGATCCAAACACCCTGAGGATTCACTGGTGCAATTATCCTTATAATCGCACACGGTCTCGCCTCCTCAGCACTATTCTGCTTAGCCAACACAAGTTATGAGCGCACACACAGCCGTACCATACTACTAGCTCGCGGAATACAAATAGTTCTTCCCCTAATAACCACTTGGTGATTCGTAGCTAGTTTAGCTAATCTGGCTCTCCCCCCTCTCCCGAATCTGATAGGGGAACTGATGATCATCACTTCAATATTTAACTGATCATATTGAACCCTACTTCTCACTGGACTAGGCACATTAATTACAGCAAGCTACTCCCTTTATCTATTCTTAATAACTCAACGAGGGCCCCTGCCGTCCCACATCATTGCCCTTGAACCTACCCACACCCGGGAACACCTACTTATTACTTTACATCTTATCCCCATTGTCCTCCTAATTCTAAAGCCGGAACTTATATGAGGTTGATGTTTCTGTAGATATAGTTTAACCAAAACATTAGATTGTGATTCTAAAGACAGAGGTTAAAATCCTCTTATTCACCGAGAGAAATCTGTTGATGTTAGAGACTGCTCATCTTCTACTACCTTGGTTAAATCCCGTGGTTCACTCGTGCTTCTAAAGGATAACAGCTCATCCATTGGTCTTAGGAACCAAAAACTCTTGGTGCAAATCCAAGTAGTAGCTATGCACCCGACCACACTCATCCTAAGCTCAACCCTTTTAATTATCTTCGCACTTCTCATTTACCCCCTTATCACCACCCTAAGCCCAACCCCCTTACATAAAAACTGAGCCCTCACCCACGTAAAAACAGCCATCAAAGCAGCTTTCATAGTAAGCCTACTCCCCCTATTTATTTTCCTAGATCAAGGGACTGAAACAATTGTTACTAATTGACAATGAATAAATACCATAACCTTCGACATCAACCTCAGTTTTAAATTTGACCACTACTCCGTTATTTTCACCCCTATTGCCCTCTACGTAACCTGATCCATTCTAGAATTTGCATCATGGTATATGCATGCCGACCCCAATATGAACCGATTCTTTAAATACCTTCTCCTATTTCTAATTGCTATGATTATCTTAGTAACCGCCAACAACATATTCCAGCTATTTATTGGCTGAGAAGGAGTTGGCATTATATCGTTTCTCCTTATTGGTTGATGACACGCCCGAGCTGACGCTAATACAGCTGCCATACAAGCTGTGATTTATAACCGAGTCGGAGACATTGGACTTATCCTAAGTATAGCATGATTCGCAACAAACCTTAACTCCTGAGAGATTCAACAAATATTTGCCTCTTCAAAAGAGCTTGACCTTACACTTCCCCTCATAGGCCTCATTCTAGCCGCCACTGGTAAATCAGCGCAATTTGGACTTCATCCGTGACTTCCTTCCGCGATAGAAGGTCCTACGCCGGTATCTGCCCTACTTCACTCTAGCACTATAGTCGTAGCAGGCATCTTTCTTTTAATTCGACTCCACCCTCTTATAGAAAATAACCAAACAGCCCTCACCACCTGCTTATGCCTAGGAGCCCTCACCACCTTATTTACTGCTACCTGCGCCCTAACACAAAACGACATCAAAAAAATCGTCGCATTTTCTACATCAAGTCAACTGGGACTAATAATGGTAACCATTGGACTTAACCAGCCACAATTGGCCTTCCTACATATCTGCACCCACGCATTCTTTAAAGCTATACTATTCCTCTGCTCCGGCTCAATCATTCACAGCTTAAATGATGAACAAGACATTCGAAAGATGGGAGGCATACACAACCTCACCCCCCTTACTTCATCCTGCCTTACAATTGGAAGCTTAGCACTTACTGGAACTCCATTTTTAGCAGGATTCTTTTCTAAAGATGCTATTATTGAAGCCTTAAATACCTCTCACCTTAACGCCTGAGCCCTCACTCTTACCTTATTAGCCACCTCTTTCACTGCCATTTACAGCCTCCGAGTAATCTTCTTCGTCTCTATGGGACATCCCCGCTTTACAGCTGTGGCCCCTATTAATGAAAACAATCCCTCCGTCATCAACCCAATCAAGCGACTAGCCTGAGGAAGCATTATTGCGGGACTTCTAATTACCTCAAATTTCTTACCATCAAAAACCCCCGTAATAACCATGCCTCTTCCATTAAAATTGGCCGCCCTCCTAGTTACCATCTCAGGCCTTCTAATTGCATTAGAACTTGCATCACTAACTACTAAACAGTTTAAAACAACACCCAATCTCGTCACCCACAACTTCTCCAACATACTGGGATTCTTTCCTGCCATCGTACACCGATTGGCCCCAAAACTAAACTTAACTCTAGGACAAACTATTGCCACCCAGATAGTGGATCAAGCATGATTTGAAAAAGTCGGCCCAAAAGGAGTTATTTCAACTAACCTCCCTATAGTTACAACAACAAGCAATATCCAACAAGGCATAATTAAAACATACCTCACTCTATTTTTCCTTTCAACAGCCCTAGCCGTTATACTCACATTAACCTAAACTGCTCGAAGCGCCCCACGACTCAAACCCCGAGTTAATTCCAACACCACAAAAAGTGTTAACAAAAGCACCCACGCACACGCAATTAACATCCCACCACCGTAAGAATATATTAGAGCCACACCACTGGTATCCCCCCGCAAGACAGAAAATTCCTTAAATTCATCCACCACCACCCACGAAGTTTCATACCACCCACCCAAAAACCACCCCGCTACCAGTACCATCCCTACTGTATATACCACTACGTACCCTAAAACCGAACGATCCCCCCAAGACTCAGGAAAGGGCTCAGCAGCCAAAGCCGCTGAATAAGCAAATACTACAAGCATCCCCCCTAAATAAATCAAAAATAATACCAAAGATAAGAAAGACCCCCCGTGACCGACCAAAACCCCGCATCCCACGCCTGCCGCTACAACCAACCCCAAGGCAGCAAAATACGGGGCGGGATTAGAAGCAACAGCCACAAGCCCTAAAACCAACCCAAAAAGAAATAAAGACACAAGATAAGTCATAATTCCTGCTCGGACTTTAACCGAAACTAATGACTTGAAAAACCACCGTTGTTATTCAACTACAAGAACCTAATGGCCAACCTCCGAAAAACCCACCCACTCCTAAAAATTGCTAATGACGCACTAGTCGACCTCCCTGCCCCCTCTAACATCTCAGTCTGATGAAACTTTGGTTCACTCTTAGGCCTGTGTTTAGCCACCCAAATTCTTACCGGGCTCTTCCTAGCCATACACTACACCTCCGATATTTCAACAGCTTTTTCCTCTGTGTGCCATATCTGCCGTGATGTAAGTTACGGCTGACTTATTCGCAACATCCACGCTAACGGAGCATCTTTCTTCTTTATTTGTATCTATATGCATATCGCCCGAGGACTCTACTATGGATCCTACCTATACAAAGAAACCTGAAATATCGGAGTAGTATTACTACTTCTAACCATAATGACTGCCTTTGTAGGCTACGTTCTTCCATGAGGGCAGATATCCTTCTGAGGGGCCACTGTGATTACAAACCTTCTCTCCGCTGTCCCTTATGTAGGAGGTGCCCTTGTGCAATGAATTTGAGGCGGATTTTCTGTAGACGACGCCACCCTAACCCGATTTTTCGCCTTTCACTTCCTATTCCCATTCGTTATTGCAGCCGCCACAGTGCTTCACCTTCTATTTCTACATGAAACCGGGTCCAATAACCCAGCAGGGATTAACTCCGACGCTGACAAAATCTCATTCCACCCCTACTTCTCGTACAAAGATCTATTAGGTTTTGTAGCTATATTACTTGGCCTAACAACCCTAGCTCTTTTCGCGCCTAACCTCCTAGGAGACCCAGACAATTTCACGCCCGCCAACCCCCTAGTTACCCCACCCCACATCAAGCCCGAATGGTACTTCTTATTCGCCTACGCAATTCTACGATCTATTCCCAATAAGCTAGGAGGAGTACTCGCCCTTTTATTCTCGATCCTTGTCCTCATAGTTGTGCCAATCCTCCACACCTCCAAACAGCGCGGACTAACCTTTCGACCACTAACTCAATTCTTATTCTGAACCCTAGTAGCGGATATACTCATCCTCACCTGAATTGGAGGCATGCCCGTTGAACACCCATTTATTATTATCGGCCAAGTTGCCTCTGTGATTTACTTCACCATCTTCCTAGTCCTCGCCCCCTTAGCCGGTTGGGCCGAAAATAAAGCCCTCGAATGAGCCTGCCCTAGTAGCTCAGCGCCAGAGCGCCGGTCTTGTAATCCGGAAGTCGGAGGTTAAAACCCTCCCTAGTGCTCAGAGAGAGGAGATTTTAACTCCCACCCTTAACTCCCAAAGCTAAGATTCTAAGTTAAACTACCCTCTG